TATCATACCAAATCCTTTCTATATTAATAGAACTTTATTCTATTTATTTTAGTGTCTCATCAATTGAAATTGTTTTCTAAGTTCATTGAAGAAGTTCTATTTGCTCAACAACTTTCCATTTCTTTTTTTTTTTATTTATTTTTTTTTGTTTTACCACTACTTAATTATATGTAAGAAATCAAAAAAGGGTTCTAAGAAACCTGGAAAAAATCTAAACTACGAATAGGAATCTTTGATGAATGGAATCAAGAACCATTATTATTTCGACATCCGAAAGGGATGTGGGAAATTCCCTTTCGGGTGTCGAAGACTAGTACGACGAATAATCCCTTTTAGAATCCCCTGCTCCCCTGATTTATTCTTCCTCTCTTTAGATTCTCCGCTTACTTATCTGTTGATAATTGATAAATCCGCGGAGCTAGAAATTCATTTCGGACAATTGAACCTTCTCAAACTGTTTCTTTTTAAGAACCAAAAAGATTTGTGCCAAAACAACAGATGTCAAAAATAACAAAAGGCCTTGAAGACGCAATGGATCTTGAAGTACTATTTCTGCATCTGCCTGACCAAATCCACCCACATTAGGATTACTTGTTAATGGTTGATCAAGTTTGATAGATTGGCCCTCTGAAACACGAAGTTCTGGTCCTGGAGGGATAATATCAACCACTTCACGTCCATTCGATGCATCTGTTATGGTTATTTCGTATCCCCCTTTTTCTTTTCGTATGATTTTGTTTACTACACCCGCAGCTGTAGCATTATAAACCGTATTGTTACTTTTGTTCCCGTCGGGATAAATCTGACCCCTTCCCCTGTTCCCACCTACGTATATTGGATATTTTAAGAAGTGAACATCTTTATTAGTCGCGGGGTCCGGGGAAAGAAGAGGAAAAGTGATTTCACTATATTTCTGACCAGGAACAGGCCCTATCACAAGAATATTTTTTTTAGTGGGTCGGTAGGGCTGAAAAGACAGCTTCCCTATCTTTTCTTTCATCTCGGGCGAAATACGATCGGGGGGGGCTAATTCAAACCCCTCTGGTAAAATAAGAACGGCCCCCACATTCAAAGCCCCTCTTTTACCATTAGCAAGAACTTGTTTCAGTTGCATATCATAAGGAATTTTAACAACTGCTTCAAATACAGTATCAGGAAGTACCGCCTGTGGAACCTCAATATCCACGGGCTTATTAGCTAAATGGCAATTGGCGCATACAATACGACCAGTTGCTTCTCGTGGATTTTCAAAACCCTGCTGCGCAAAAATGGGATATGCATTTGAAATGGATGCCCGAGTTATTATATATATCATGAGCGATACGGAAATGAATCGAGTAATCTCTTCCTTTAGCGAAGAAAAGGTATTTCTAATTTGCATGGTCCAATTGTTGATCCCGAAAATTTCTACAATAAAATTAGGTAGGTCGCTAATATAGTTCCCTATCCGCGATTCTGATATTTACTGAAATCATTTTACTGGAATATAGGATTACTGGAATCTGGGAGGAATCCTCTGGATGGGTAGAAAAAGTAAGGTAAGTATGACTTTGAATGCTTTGCTTATTTATGTACAAAGATTATAATTGGATCAGTGAATCGTTTTTCAGTCATTCATTGAATGATAAATCACTACAAGTGACGGAGATACACGATTTAAATAACGGAAAATCCAATATTTAAAAATTGTATCTAGAATGACCGGAAAAGTGGAAACAAGACCAGATATAATTTGATCATTATGAGCAAATCCAAAATCGTTGTAGACATAGCCAATCATTAGTTCCCAACCGTGAGGCGAATGGAATCCGATACATAAATCAGTTACTAAAAGAATCAAAAAGGCTTTTATTGTGTCGCTTAAATTATATAGGAATTCTTGAACCCAAGAGTTAAGAATAACAAGTTCTTCATTACCCAGAATAAAATAACCACTTATAATAATGAAAGCAATTGTATTTGTCGAGAAGTGCAAAATCGTATGGATATGATCCTCATCGTGCATCTTGATCAATTGGATTGTTTCTTTCTGGAGCCCTATACGAAACTTTTCTAGATGTCTTTCCGGAAATTCCTTTATCATTTCGTCCAAGAGGAATAATTCCTCTAATTCTATGAATTTTTCTAGAATACTCTTTTCTTGAAGATCATTCAAAAACGTTTCGGATTGCCTAGTATTCCACCAATTAATAACCCAAGATTCCAGACTTTTATTAAATGAGAGAGAGATCGACCAGGGCAAAAATACTAAAAATACTATAGATGAAAGATATCGAAGGGGAATGGATGCGTTCTTTTTTGTCATTTTTTCATCTGTGAATTGTTAATGAACCCAACTCATTCGTAGATTCAATGCAATCTAATATTTCTATCAAGCATGAGTTCTATTCCAAGGTATCGCACCTATGAATCTAGTCTCTGTTTTTTAGTTGTGATTCAGCGATTAGTCCTTGAATCTAGTGTCGAAAAAATACAGAAATAAGAAATAGAAGAAGAATCCACTTCGAATTCGAATGAAGAAATAATAAAAAAATATTGTTTCCAGATATCTCAATTGATCAAATATTCGAAGAAATTCCCCCGTTCGATTAATGTTCAAATAATGGATATTATTCGGATTTCGAAATGAAAGAATATCCTTTCTATTAAAAAGGAAAATCTCAAATATTTCGAAAAAAAAAAATTCGTGGGCTCCCCGGTCCCATAGTACAGTCCAGGAATATTTGAGAGAATTTTCTGAAGAATATTGTGATGATCAAAAATGAGTGGAAAAAAAAGACAGAAAAGTTCTCATTTTACGAGATCCAATTCTTTGTTCATTAAGAAAGACAAAAGAAAGGATAAAAGAAAAGGGTCGATTGACAAAAGAAAATAGAGATAATTTACAAGATATGATCTATCCATATCTAACGTATTAATTCTAAATCTTGAAAGAAAATAAAAAGATAAATTTTTTATTCCGAACTGTTTTGATATATGAGATGAATCTATTATTTTGATTTCTTACTTCTTTTGTTACTGAATTGAGTTGAGTGGGGATTTCCGTACGCAAAAAAAACAATTTTTTTTGTCTACAAAAAAAAAAACATTTTCGTTTTATGTTATGGATGTTCCGTACACATTTGCCTTGCTTTGGTCCAAACAGGCGTTCTGACGAAACTTCAATTAAGTAAGTTATGCTATAGAAAAAAGAGGATTTTGGGGCTTTCTTCCTGCTAAGAAAGCATTTATTCTTCAGTTCATTTTTCAAAATCCTTCAATTGGTACACGCAAGAAATAGGCCAATTCCGCAGCCTTTTGCTCAATTTCTTGTGGAGTCAAATTCTCATCAGTACGATTCAAGGGAATGGCCCCCAAGCCTCTGATTTCTATATAAAGGACACGACAAGCATAAATACCCTCTTTAACTTCTATTCTGATGGACTGAATATCTTTCATAAGGAATCGTAGAAAGATGCGGCGATTTTTTCCAGGAAATCCCCAACGAAAAATACACACTATTCCTTCTTTTCTATCAAATCGATCATAACCGCTACCCACATTCCATGTAATTGTGCACCCCAAATAGGAACTAATAAAGAGACCCGCGATCCCATAGAAAGACATCACGATCCCTTGTGGGAAAAAATTGATTTGCTGAGATGGAAATAAAGATATCAAATTCCTATCAAGATAACTAGAAATTCCAACCAATAAGAATCCTACTGAACCTAAAAAAAGGATAACGGCCCAGCAGAAATTACTTGTTTTGCGAGATCCTGCTATAAATTCTATCCATATATATTCTGATCGACAACTCATACATACTAGATCCAGTTGCATTTTATTGGAATTGAGCGAATAACCAAAATCAATTTGACTTTACTTTTTTTGTTTCCGAAGTAATTCTCATCAACTAGTACTATTCTGATGTGAACTTTTAGCAGTAATTCATCGAATTGGTTAGATATAATAAAAAAAGAGCATCCCCTTCATATGATTCCCTATAGATAGTTACATACAGATAGATACATTGACTTTCAGCACAGACCTGAGCTCGGATCCCGCTTATAGTTAGAATTCATTTACCTATATATCATGTTTACGTATACATAAAAGCTCTCTCGTTTATGTTTCGAGAAAGCCATCTGTTAGTCTTATACAATATATTACTAAATTAATATCCGTGTTCGTTAAGTCTTGAAAAAAAAACTAGATGGCATTTGACCCCATCGGATTTAAAAAATCTTATTTTTTTGAACATGAAGAAATAAAGAAGCCATTGCCATTGCCGGAAATACTAGGCCCACTAAAGGCACAAGAATAGAGGGAAAGTTGTTGAGAATTGTCATAGAAAGGGTACCTCGATTTAATATTTGTACCTGTTATTGGTATAAAGATATCCTATAATAATTAAAATTCATATTCTAATTCGTATCATATTCGAATTTGTATCATATTCTAATTCGTATATAAGTATACTAAATGAGTATCTATACTAAGTGCAAGGAATATAGAACTAAATAAACGCATCTTTCTCCATGAAATATATCTATGTTAATCCATTTTCTTTATTATTTATTATTCTTACTTATTTGATTTTTCTTCTTCGGTTGTTCTTAGCTTCTAATTTCTTTTTGAATATCTAATTATTTTTTTAATAAAAAATCAAAAAAGAGTTTCTTACAAATTCCCGAACGATTCGTTAGAATCCGATCCAAGAGCAGGGATTCTTAGGGACTTGTTGGGAGATGGAGATATAAAAAGATGCAAGATTCTATATTTTCTCTATTTGAATTATATATACATACGCAAGAGGGGAACATGAAATTCGTTTTATTTGCCTTGCCTCCTAATTCTAAGGAAGAATTCTCTTTTTATGTTGTTTTGTTGAGAGAGGTTTACTTATTACTAATCCGTAATATCGGTAAAAAAAAATAATTATCCGCATGATTCTTTCTACAATCAAATCTTATGTTACCAAAGAAAAATCCATTCTTCGGGTTTTGTTTTATTTTGAT